TTATGACGACAACACAATCTTAACAACCTGCCTATTTGAATGAAAAGACGCAGGAAATCTATTATCCTGTCACTCAAAAGACCTACTCAAAGCCCTTCCTCAAACAACAGACCGCTGAGAAACAAAAGACTCAAACAACATAAACATAAAAAGAAGCACAGAAACAAAAGAAATCAACGAACCTCAAGAGGAAACTACATTTCACTTGGCAAACCTATCTGGATAGTCAGAATACCGACGGGGTATACCAGCCAAACCTAAAAAATGTTGAGGAAAAAATGTCAAATTAACCCCAACGAACATAAGAACAAAATGAACCTTACTTCAAACAACATGAAAGGTTACACCAGAAATCAAAGGATACCAATATCTAAAAGCCCTAAACAAGGCAAAAACAGCTCCCATTCTCAAAACATAATGAAAATGTGCCACTACATAATAGGTATCATGTAAAACAATATCTAAAGAAGAGTTAGACAAAACAATCCCAGTCAATCCACCTACGGTGAATAAAAAAATAAAACCCAAAGCTCACATGATAGGAGGCTCAGTCTTATTAACAAAACCATGAATAGTAGCCAACCACCTAAAAACTTTAATACCGGTTGGAATGGCAATAATCATAGTAGCAGCAGTAAAATAAGCTCGAGTATCTACATCTATTCCAACAGTAAACATATGGTGAGCCCAAACGATAAAACCCAATACCCCAATAGAAACAATAGCATACACCATCCCCAAATACCCAAAAACTTGTTTTTTTCCCGCATAATGCATAACAATATGAGAAATCATACCAAACCCAGGCAAAACTAGAATGTATACCTCAGGATGTCCAAAAAACCAAAACAAATGCATATACAAAATGGGATCTCCTCCTCCAGTAGGATCAAAAAACGAAGTATTAAGATTTCGATCAGTAAGCAACATCGTAATAGCACCAGCCAAAACCGGCAAAGCAGCAACCAACATAACAGCAGTTACCGTAACTGCCCAGACAAACAAAGGAATCCGCTCAGCAACCAAACCAGGAGATCGCATATTCCCAACAGTAGAAATAAAATTAATAGCCCCCAAAATAGACGAAGCACCAGCCAAATGCAAAGAAAAAATAGCCAAATCTACCGAAGCCCCAGAATGAGCAACATTTCCTGCCAAAGGCGGATATACCGTTCACCCTGTACCAACACCCCTTTCTACTAAAGATGATCTTAGTAATAAAAACAAAGCTGGCACAAGTAATCAAAATCTCAAATTATTCAACCGAGGAAAGGCCATATCGGGAGCGCCAATTATCAAAGGAATTAGCCAATTACCAAAACCCCCAATCATCATAGGCATTACCAAGAAAAAAATTATTATAAAAGCGTGAGCTGTAACAATAACATTATACAGCTGATCATCGCCCAATAATCTTCCAGGCTGACCTAACTCCGCCCGAATCAAAAGACTTAAAGCTAATCCGACCAAACCAGACCACAAAGCCAACAATAAATATAAAGTACCAATATCCTTATGATTAGTAGAACACAATCACCGCAAATCTCTGCACCCCAACACCAAACAATCCTCACCTAACCCATTAACCAGTGATAAAAAACCTCAGGAGAAACCCTTTCCACTCTAATAGGCATAAAAGAATGATTAACCCCACAAATCTCCCTACACTGACCAAACATTACACCCGATCTTGTTAAATGGACACCCACCTGATTAATTCGACCAGGAATAGCATCGGCTTTAACACCGAGAGAAGGAAGTGCTCAAGCATGAATAACATCAGCAGACCTCACTAACACACGACTATCAACGCCATAAGGCAACACACATCGATTATCAACTTCTAACAGACGGTAACCACCATTACTCACCTCTAAACCATTTACTATATAAGAGTCAAAACTCACAACATCTCTACCATCCCCATACTCATACTCTCAATACCATTGATGCCCAACAACCTTCATTCTAACTATAGGTCCACCCACTTCATCCAACAGATACAACAATCGAACAGAAGGAATAGCTAAAATCAACAACAACAACCCAGGAACCATGGTTCAAGCAGCTTCAAGTGCCTGTGCTTCCACAATAAACCGAGAAGACAACCCACTCTTTAATAAGCACACCATCATATACCCGACAAAAGACGAAACTAATACGAGAACAAACATTACATGATCATGAAAAAAAGTGAGTTCAGAACTCAAACCACTATAACTATCTTGAAACCCTAATTGACCCCAAAAGCTCATTTTTCCATTTTTCATCAATTTCACTATCGCTATATCTCCCACTCTAATGAACCTTCACGCCATTCATGAATTACCCCACCAAACAACAACATTAAAAAAATTAACAAAGCCAAATACCTTCTAACTCACATTCAAGAGCCACCCACCATTATCACAGCAGGAAAAAGCAGAACAATTTCTACATCAAACACCACAAAGATCACAGCCAATAAGAAAAAACGCAAAGAAAAAGGTACACGAGAAGATCCCATAGGGTCAAAACCACACTCAAAAGGACTAGTCTTCTCTCGACCAGCATAAATAGATATCCCAAGGAACAACCCTACAAATAACAAAACAAGACCAAGTAAAATAGCTAACAAAACACTTAATATCACTTTTTCCATGTCACTCTCACGAGAGGATACCAAAGGTAGGAAAATCCACCATAACTTTCATCCCTAACCGTAATACTAATGAGAATAACAACCCTATCTATAGAACCACAATCTATCGTTTTTTACTTAAACTACTCACTACATCCCTTCTCCCTTCTACCATAAAACTTTCATTTATTTTTTTTACCAAAAAGAAATATAAACAAATACACCTGATGGAAATAGTTCTATACTTTAACAAAAAGACTTGATTTGCATTCAACCATTGAGATACCACTCTAGAACTATACGAACCACACTACAAAGGACCTCGGAGAATATTTGCCTTGAAATCAAAAAGAAAGTGTTCGACTCACTTATCCTTTTACTTGAAAGGTAGCCGAGCTAATACGTGGCTTCTAACCACATAAAGAGAGGTTTGACTCCTTCCACCTTTCTACCTTCAAGCTAATTAAGTGTTTTCTCTGGCACATTGACTTTTCACGTCAAAAGAGCACAAAGTGCACTTAGCTACTCAAATCCCTATTTTCTCAATGAGTAATATTCAAACAAAAACTAATAAGCCTACCATTCTTGAGTCTATTTTTCTCTACTATCATCCTTTGCTTAATCCTAAACACTTCTCCAACCTCTTTCCTCAATGAACCAAAACTTAACGATCAAACTCTATGCTCAATGGATCTAAACAACCCTGCATTACAACCGAACCCTGGCCCAGAAGATCACCCAATTATCTCGAGTTCTGCTAAGACAGACCTTACCAAGCCACACCTAGACGCCAAATAACTAACTTATAATATCTCGCATAACACAAATGAAATCACCCAGCAAACTATTATTCACACTCCTGATAGTCACAAGAACTTGTATGGTAGCATCCTCATCCAACTGATTAATGATATGAATAGGCTTAGAGATCAACATACTTGGCTACATCCCACTCATATTCATAAAGGAAAATACAAGAGAATCGGAAGCAGCAGTAAAATATCTAGTTCCTCAATCATTGGGATCAACAGTCTTCATTGCTTCTGCAATTGTTTCAACCTACTTTAACAGCCTACAAATTCTTACACTAATTGCACTGTGCTTAAAACTAGGCATCGCACCCTTTCATTTCTGATTTCCCCCGGTTATAGCAAGTCTCCAACTTTTACCAGCCTTTATTCTATTAACCTGACAAAAAATCGCCCCTATCTTAGCCATCAGCTCATTTTCTTTACTATTAGTAAAAACTCTCATACCTATTGCGATAATCAGAGCACTATGAGGGGGTATCGGTGGGTTAAACCAAACCGATATCCGATCCCTACTCACATATTCCTCAATTGGGCACACCGGATGAATATTGGCAAGTATTAATAGAAACCACATAGTTCTCATCGCTTACCTAACCACTTACATTCTCATCAACACCTCAATTTACACTTTTTTAATTAAAGAATATACAAAATCTTACAAACAACTTTTTTCGTCTAAGGAACCCATAAAATTTTTCGTTCTAGCTATCAGGATTCTTTCTTTAGGAGGGCTACCGCCCCTTGTAGGCTTCGTTATAAAACTCTTGGTTCTAATATTCACAGAAGCAAAAATAATGATTATTTTCGGCCTGATTGCAGGCGCACTAATTAGATTATTCTACTACCTATCCCTGACCTTTTCAACACTTCTCAGATTTAACAAAATACATCTGACCAAAACCTTCATAACCTCAAAACAAGCAGCTTTATTTTTACTATCCCAAATTCTCCCACTAACACTAATTCTTTTCTCCTTTTAAGTTAAGTAGGGTAAGCTAAATAAGCTGTTGGGCTCATAACCCAAAAATAGACAACTCTCTTCCTACTACCTTTTAAAGAGATTTAAGTTATATAAAACTAATAGCCTTCAAAGCTTTAAATGATCAAAAATCAATCTTTACTCACAAGCAAGAAACTAATAATATTATGGTTTCGACCCATGACAAGGTGTTCCACTTCACCCTTGCTTTGAAATATTTCATTGATGTACAAAATTAGCTATGCCAATTAAACTACATATGGCAGCCCACGCGCATTGTGTATAATGGACTTATCTTGATAAACCTTTAAAAGCTTATTTAAAGACGTAGTCCAAAAACATTTACCTTAAATGTTCAATACTTTTCACAACACCAATGTCCTATATTATGTTTTGTTAGGAAACTAAGCCATAGAAAATAAGTAAAAGGGGTGGCAAAAGATGGTGCCAGCAGTCGCGGTTATACCAGTACCCCAAGCCAATTTCAACAAATCGGGATAACTTCAACTCTTAAAGACCCCAAGATTAATTTTTAATGTAAAAAGTAAACCAAAACCAAATCCTAACCAGTCATAATTTAGTTATCCAACAAACCACAACCTCAAAACTCGGATTAGATACCCGATTATTGTGTGGCCCAACATAAAAAAGAATACTACGAGCGAAAGCTTAAACCTCAAACAATGTGGCGGTGCTTTACTCCTCATCAGGGGATCCTGTGGCTTAATTCGATAATCCACGAAAATCTTAGCTATTCTAGTATTACAGCTTGTGTATGGCCGTTTATGCTTGCTCGAAGAAGAGAAAAAAGGAAGCAATAGGATTAGCCATCCAAAAATTCAGGTGACATACAGCCAATGAAAAGCAGATCCATGGGATACAAATAAATACACTTATCAAATTTAAAGTTTTAAGCTTTAATGAAGGAGGACTTGAAAGTAAGGCTTAAAAATTACATGAAATAAGTCTGAACAAGAACTGAAGCGCGCACAAATCGCCCGTCACTCCGACAACAAAGTAGGATAAGTCGTAACATAGTAGGGGTAATGGAAATTGCCCCTATCACAATCCATGATGGCCGAGACACCAGGCATCGAGCTTTTAACTCGATCACAGTTACTAATAACTTCAGGATAGCCCTGAGAAGCTAATAAGCATTGGTCTTGTAAACCAAAGATAAGAAGATCTCTCCAGGGCTAACACCACAGTAAAGTGGCCGAGAACAGGCAAAAGATTGTAGCTCTTTTTACGGATCATCCCCTTTACAAGCCTAACAATATATTCGTTTTTGAAGCTATAACGAAAATTTTTACAACAAATAGTATTCCATAAAAAATCTATTTTTATATAAAAACCGCAAGGGTCAACATCTAGCTTTTTAAAGAAATGATAACCCCGTATCCCTTTTGCATCATGGAGAAGCAACAAAAACAGAGTAAACTAAGTTCCCGAATGGCTATGAGCTACTAATCCTTAAAAATCAATGTTTCATAATTGATAAAGTAACTTTTAGTAGAAGTAACAAGCCTCTCATATAGTCATATAGCTGGTTTTTCTTTAAAAGCATTAAAGTGCTGCCTTATAGAACAAGCATTAACACTAATAACACTATAAAGTTTAACTTACTGAGGACTAGCTCAGTAAGAGAATCAAAAATATTTTACTATCTCAACTTTTTAAGTGGGCTTAAAAGCAGCCACCCAATAACGTTCTAGCTATCAACTGCTAATTAACAAATATACACACATAACATTTTAAACCTAAAGAAATTTAACACAAAACTTTACATGTTAATAAACAGGCATTCTATTAGTATTAACGTGATTTATCCATCACAAACCTAAAAAAATCTGAATCACTTTCATTTTACCCTTTAAAATATACAAAGCGAACTCGGCAAATAAATTCCCTGCCTGTTTACCAAAAACATCGTCTTTTGAATCTCTCAAATAAAAGATAATGCCTGCCCAGTGAAAATTTTAAACGGCCGCGTTAGCGTGAGCGTGCTAAGGTAGCGTAATAATTAGCCTTTTAATTGGAGGCCAGTGAATGGCAACACTAGGAATATCTGTACTTTGTATACGAAAAAAACTTTTCATCTAAGTGAAAAGACTTAGATAACCAAGGAAGACGAAAAGACCCCGCGGAACTTTACCTTTTCTTACACTTCTGTCTACAAACTTAAAAGTCTATAAGGTTTGATTGGGGCAATCTTGGAACCTCTAAAGCTTCCAATTTGTTATACAACACATCTAAAATTTATTAAGGACCAAAAAGTAGTTACCCCGGGGATAACAGCGTAATCCAACTTAAGAGTACACATCGAAAGTTGGGTTTGCGACCTCGATGTTGGCTTAAGGATATCCACATTAGTGCAACCGCTATGATAGGATAGTCTGTTCGACTATTATACCCTTACACGAGCTGAGTTAAGACCGGCGCAAGCTAGGTTGGTTTCTATCTCCTTTGTCTTAAAAAGTCTTCTTGATTGTACGAAAGGACCCCAAGAGATGCACTTAACACAAGCATTTATTAAACTAATTTACCTATTAAAGCGGGTTAGTATAAAAATACCACTGACTTAGGATCAGTAAATAAGTATATCACTTACCCCCTACTATAACCTATGCCCGAGGGAAGAAGCTACAAATATCAGCAATTAGTTGTTACCTAATAGAAAGTGAACATTTTCACCTGCCCTATGCCCTATTTTACAGAAAGTAGTTTAATAAAAATAAAAGCTTTGGGAGCTTTAGATTTAGTCATACTAATTTTCTGATATTAAATTTCCTATACGAAAAACCCACCCACTTGTTAAAATCCTAAATAATTCTTTGTATGATCTTCCGGCCCCAGTTAACCTATCCGTATGATGAAACTTTGGATCTTTATTAGGCCTGTGTTTGGCTACACAGATTATCACAGGACTTTTTCTTGCTATACACTATACCTCGAGTGTCGATCTTGCTTTCTACTCTGTCTCCCATATTTCACGGGATGTAAACTATGGTTGACTAATACGAACTATACACGCAAATGGCGCTTCATTTTTCTTTGTATGTATTTACCTTCACACAGGTCGCGGGATGTACTATGGATCTTACCTGGCTAAAGAAACCTGAAATATTGGTATTATTTTACTTTTTCTTACTATAGCAACAGCTTTTCTAGGTTACGTGCTCCCATGAGGTCAAATATCCTTTTGAGGGGCTACTGTAATTACCAACTTGCTTTCGGCAATTCCCTATATTGGGAAGACTTTAGTTTATTGGTTATGGGGAGGATTTTCAGTCAGAAATGCAACTTTAAGTCGATTTTTTGTCCTACACTTTGTCCTTCCTTTTGCTATTGCAGCTCTTGCTGCGATTCATCTACTGTTTTTACACGAAACTGGGTCTAACAATCCCCTTGGAGTTTCATCTAGTGTTAACTTGATTCCATTCCACACTTACTACACACTAAAGGACCTTGTAGGATTTGTTTTTCTTTTAACCTTACTAGCCTTTATTTGCTTGTTTTCACCTAATCTCTTAACAGACCCAGAGAACTACATTCCAGCTAATCCACTAAGAACACCTGTACACATTCAACCGGAATGATACTTTTTATTTGCTTACGCAATTTTACGATCTATTCCTAATAAACTAGGGGGAGTCATTGCACTATTAATATCAATCTTAATTTTAATCTTTATTCCTATACTGCATCTCAGTACTATACGTTCCAACAATTTTTACCCAATAAACCAAACTCTCTTTTGATTATTTCTTGGGGTTTTTATTGTACTCACTTGAATCGGTAAACAACCAGTAGAAGATCCATTTATTTGAATCGGTCAAACTTTTTCTGCTTTATATTTTATGTATTTTCTCTTATCTCCTATATTTTCAAAAATATGAGACTTCCTTTTGTTTTCCCCAACAAAATAATCAACGAAGGACAAATAGTTTAAACCCCAAAACATAACACTGAAAATGTTAAAATGACACAGTCTTTCTCCAATTTACTATCATCACATCAAAAAGAATACATTATATAATTTAACTGAATCTTATACCTACCAGAAAAAATACTAACAAAACTAAAAAAACACGAGTATAAACTAATAATCTCCCTCTTTGCACAAAATAAGACAAATCAATACCACCCTCTAACACCCCAAACACACCTTGCCCCCCCAAAACTTCCATTCAACCTAAATCTAAATGCAAGTGCATGAGTTTACCATACTTTAAACCAATTCCTGCCAAAAATCTCCCAGAGATCAAATTTATAAACCATATCCTAGACAAAAATCGACTTAATCCACCAAATAACCTTTTCTTAAAAGTTTCTTTTGAAAAAAAATTAACAAACCCATAAAGCAAGCCGAAAACCGTAACGACACCAATAACTATCTTCCCAAAAACGCCAACTAAGCTAAATCCGTTCACACCTACCCAAACCCTTTGTAACAATCACCCACCCATAGTTGCACCAATCGACAAAATCACAATAGAGGTCACTACATAGCCTCTTTCAACCCCATAAGTAAATAAGCCTCTACCAAAGTGCTGCCCAAATACTCCCATCAGCAAAATTCGCAAACTATAAACTAACCTCAGCCCAGCCCCCACTAATACAACAAAAACCTCTAATCTACCTCTAAACCCACTAAAAGTTCCCTCTAAAATAAGATCTTTAGAATAAAATCCGCTTAAAAAAGGTATTCCGCACAAAGCAACGCTACTAAGCACCAAACACCCACTACTAAAGGGCAACAAATAGTTAAGATTTCCTAAAATTCGCCCATCTTGACTATCTAAAGTAGAGTGGATAATAGATCCAGCACACAAAAACAACAAAGCCTTAAACAAAGCATGAGTAAAAAGGTGAAAAACGGCAATAACAGGAAAACCAATTCCGACAGTAAACATTATAAGACCTAATTGCCTTAAAGTTGACAAGGCAATAATCTTCTTTAGATCAACTTCAAAACAAGCACTCAAACCAGCTATTAACAAGGTTAACGCCCCAATTTTTCTTAAAAAACTCGTCACTTCTTGTGTCTCAATTAAAGTACTATAAAATCGAATAATCAAATAAACGCCAGCAGTCACTAAAGTAGATGAGTGTACCAAGGCAGAAACAGGAGTAGGAGCAGCTATTGCTGCTGGCAACCAAGCAGAAAAGGGAATTTGAGCCCTTTTTGTTATGGCTCCTACTACTACCAAAAAACAAATTAATAATCTAAAACTACCGGTTATCCCGTAACCAATACGCCATTCTCCCCAGTTAATTAAAAAGCAGATACTTAAAATTAACAAAGCATCCCCAATGCGATTAGCCAACACAGTTAATATTCCGGCAGCCAGCGATTTTTTATTTTGGTAATAAATAACTAAAGCAAAAGACACAATTCCTAAACCATCCCACCCCAAAAGAATAGTAATTAATCTGGGAATAAAAATCAACAAGTTTATAGACCCCACAAAAGCTATAATTAATAGCATAAACCGTCGTATGAATACTTCTTTCTCTATATATGACACCCTAAATAGAGATACAGAACCAGAAATTAAACAGACAAAGCAAGAAAAAATAACTCTAATATAGTCAACAATAATAGGTAAACTTCAGTCCGTACCACACATACCTAAAATTTGTCATTCAACCATATACCTTTTCTCTACAGAACCAACTACATGAACTCCAAACACTCACAAAAACAACGCAATAGAAAAAAGGAAAACAGAGCATAACAAAGGGGCCCTTAATTTTTTTTTATTTTTCACCTAGTATAGCAAGACAATCTTTCTTGAGAGTTACACACCAACAAACAACTCTGTAACTTATACCTTTAACTATGATCAAACTCTCCTGTTTTGATTTCTATCCCTATATTCATCTACCTATATCTATTAAAGTTTTCAACCCTTTAACTGCTTTCTTTGGACAAACCCCCACCCCACTATCTTAATTCAAATTATCTTTTTTAGAAAAAATTTTTTATAAATAAAAAACTTTAATCAAATTGAGAGCTGGTGAACACATAGCACAAATGAATTTGGATCATTAGGAGGAACCGAGAATTCCGCTTTCAAAACAAAACCTGTCTTGTAGTATATATTTATTACTGTAAACTGCAACTTTACCAAAACATTAGTCAAGACATTTATGACACAGGCATTACGCCGGAAGAACGGATTACTCTGATGAGGTAAATTATGGGCTTACCACCCTGATGCTTACCCCAAAAAGTAGTATATGTATTACAGCTCGTTTACACCGAGTCAGAGGTTCCAAACCCTTTTTGAAGTAAGGTGGCAGAAAAGTGCTTCAGATTTAAGCTCTGACCATGAAGTGTTACTTCCCTTTCTAATAACTCAACACTTAATTTCCACCTTTATTACGTATCTATTAATTTTATTGGGTGTAGCATTCTTTACTTTATTAGAACGAAAGGCTCTTGGGTACTTCCAAATTCGAAAAGGTCCCAACAAATTAGGAATTATTGGAATTCCTCAACCATTAGCAGATGCCCTAAAACTCTTTGTCAAAGAATGAATTACCCCTATATCCTCTAATTACTTTCCTTTTATCTTAACTCCAACAGTAATACTTATTTTGGCACTTAGATTATGGCAACTATTTCCTTCCTTCATACTCTCATCTCAGCTTACACTAGGTATACTTTTGTTTTTGTGCATCTCCTCACTAACTGTTTATACGACACTTATAGCAGGTTGATCCTCTAACTCTAAATACGCTTTACTGGGGGCTGTTCGAGCAATAGCCCAAACCATCTCCTACGAAGTTACCATAACCCTAATTATTATTTTTTATTTGTTTCTAACAATAGAAATAGACATAGTAAGAGTTCGTTTGGCTAATACATCTATAATTATAATAATACTGTTTTTACCATTAAGAGTCATATGGTTGGCAGTAATTCTTGCAGAAACAAACCGAGCCCCATTTGATTTCGCAGAAGGGGAATCAGAACTAGTATCAGGATTCAATATTGAATATGGCGGAGCCGGATTTGCTTTTCTGTTTATAGCAGAATATAGAAATATTTTGATAATAAGCCTTATTACCTCCTGTTTACTAACAGGTACACTAATTCTATCAATTCCAGTAGCCATTATCTTTCTATGAGCCCGAGCAACTTTACCCCGCTACCGCTATGACCTCTTAATAGCAATGGCTTGAAAGTCATTTTTGCCCCTAAGATTAGCCATCTTAATAGCCCTAAGACCACTCCTCTTTTTCTTGTAGTAAATGCTGATAGTATAATAAGTACAATTGCCTTCCAAGCAGAAAGACCAAAAATGGTCAGCATAACTATAGCTATTCTATATGTAATTACACTCATAATCATCTCAACCCTATGAACATACATAATGCTCTCAATGACTTTACCTATACACCCCCTATCTTTAGGGATCATAGTGCTTTTACTAGCATTTCTTAACTGCACCCTGATTGCCACAATTAGTCCATGATACTCTTACATGCTTTTCTTTATTTTTATTGGTGGAATACTTGTAATATTTGCATATATTGCATCTCTTTCCCCTAATATAACCTTCTCCGTAAACAACCCGCTGATACCGATCTCACTAACTGTTTTTTCCTTATTTACCCTTAAAAACTTAAGGCTTACTTCAAATTGTCAAGCCAATGCAGAATTTGGAATTAGGGTTAATGATGTAACAGAAACCCTAAGATTTCTATACATAGAGAACGGCATCACCTGTATTATTCTACTAGCCTGCATACTTTTATTTACCATAGTGGCAAGAGTAAAAATTTGTAAACCGAAAAGGGGAGCATTACGCCCATTCTATTAAAAAATATACTCAAGCAAATAACTCAAAACTAAATAGCTACATAAATAACATTAGTATTATACCAGTTACCCCCAACAAAAAAACCAATATAAATCTGATAACGTAGCTAATATATTCCTCAGCCACGATAACACCACGCAATCATAGCGGATATTGTCCATGTTGCGTAATCGAGTACAAATACCAGGAGTAAAGTCCGCTTAAAAAAGTCATAACTCCCCTTAATAAAGCAAATGTTATAGAGTACCTTAAAATAGAAATTCCAAGCATTAATTCGCCTCACAAATTTAAAGAGGGTGGAGCAGCTATGTTAATAGCACACATTAAAAACCAACACAAAGAGACTCCAGGAACTAACACCAATCCACCCTTAACTAAAAATAAGCTTCGAGTCCTATAACACTTATAGGTTTCACTAGCCAAAAAAAATATCCCAGAAGAACACAAACCATGAGCAACCATCATTAACAAACAACCTAACCATCCCCAATCAGTATTTGAATAAATACCCCCCAAAACCAACCTCATGTGCCCAACAGACGAATAGGCTACCAACGCCTTTACATCGTTTTGTGCAAAACACACTACTCTAGCAACAGCTCCTCCTATTAACCCAAGACAAAAAACAATAGAAATAGTCAAAGTTCTAAACAACCTTAACGTATAAAAAAATCGAATCAAACCATAACCACCAAGCTTAAGTAAAACACCCGCCAAAATCATAGACCCAGCTACCGGTGCCTCTACATGAGCCTTTGGTAGCCACAAATGAAACCCATAAACAGGTAATTTTACCAAGAAAGCCAAGGAAGCACAAAGAGTTACCAACCACCTTCATTCAAACCCTAAAAGCTTTCACCCCCAAAAAACAGACCCGCCTTTAACCAAAAGTATAATAATTAAAATTAAAAGGGGAAGAGAAGCACTAACTGTGTACAATAACATGTATTTCCCAGCTTGTAACCGTTCTGGTTGATAACCTCATCCCAAGATGATTAACAGAATAGGAATAAGCCTAAACTCAAACATAACGTAAAAATTAAGTAAAGACCCAACCCCAAAACAAAAAACAAGAACCACAGTCAACACCAAAACCCTAAAAGCAAATTCAACACATTTGTTATCTATTTTTTGTACATCACGTACTCTAGCTAATAATCTGAGAGCAGAAACCAAAACAGTTAAAGACACAAGACTAAAAGAAAAACTATCAACAACCAAAAACTCACCTCAACATCTTGCCAAACCTAAAGGACTAAATCACAATCTTAGACTTACCAAAAACATAACAATACAGCCCCACAGAACTCTTCATCAAAAAATTCTTTGCCCTAACCCATTCAACAAAGCCAATAAGACTCTAACAACCCCAAACCTAAAAATGACCCAAAACCAATCCACCTACGTAATCACTCCCAACACTACGAACCAAAGAAACCAACACACTCAATCCAAGAGCAGCCTCACAAACCCCAAAAGCTAAAAAAATTAAACAAACACTTCTTAACCAGCCTTGAGAATAAACCAAACTAAAAATTATGATATAAACACCCAAAGTAAAAATTTCCATTCTTAACAAAGCCCCAAATAATCTCTTTCGCTGAGATATTAAACACACCCCACCCACCATAATACCGATAGCCCCTACACCCACTATAGGAAAAAACCACACTACTATTTAGATAAAACCCTACTAAATCCTCACTTTATACATTTCTTGTTGCCAAGAACCTTATATCTTCTCGCACGCTTAATGACAACGTACTTTTCCTCAACCACCCACCACATTATTACAGCAAAACAAATAAAACAAATTAAAAAAATACTGATTACCAAAACCCATGACATAGGACTTAACTGAGGCATAAAAGAATACCACAAAGGCAACTTGAGTTTGACAAACTCAAATTATATTTTAACTAATTCTTTCAATCCCAAAACATAATTTTATTAATGCCCTATTGGGTGATCAGAAGAGTACAACCCAACTAACAAAACAAAAACATATGCTTGTAAAAACCTAACAGCAAACTCAAAAATTACATATCCTCACATAACTGTACTCCCCAACAACCTCCCAAAAAATGAAACCCCATAAAAAAATCTTACAACATATTCACCAATAACATGTAATATAAGATGCCCTATAGTAATATTAGCAGCCAATCGAACACCCAAAGTAATTGGACGAATCAAAATTCTAACCCTTTCAATTAGTACAAGTAAAGGAATCAAAGGAATAGGCCTTCCAGTCGGGACCAGGTGACCCGCTCTTTTCTCCCAAGAAAAAACTCAACCACTAAAAACCAAACAAAACCAAACTATTATTGCTAATACCAAAGTTAATGACAAATGACTAGTAGGACTAAACACATTCGGGATTATACCAGAAATGTTTACAATAAAAATCAACATGAATAATGAAACCTGCCCTAACACAAACCCACCAAAAAATTTACCAGAACAACTCTTTACCAAATCTAACACTACATCTACCAAAGCAAAAAACATGACATTAACACCAGAAACTCCAACCCACACCCTAACTAAGGTAATAGATAACCCCACAAATCCACTTAATCACACAAGACCCCTAACCCTAAAACTAGGGTATACCCCAGCATCCAAAGATGAAAAAATATCTATCAACATTTTCCCTTAGCTTACTCTACTTAAGAACCCCACCAATAAATACACAAATATAAAAAAATCCAAACTACATCAACAAAATGCCAATACCAGGCAGCAGCCTCAAACCCAAAATGGTGTGAGACAGAAAAATGGTGCAAATAACATCGCACCGTACACACCATAAGAAAAACTCTCCCAATCAAAACATGTAACCCATGAAACCCTGTTATTACAAAGAAAGTAGAGCCATAAATTCTATCAGCCACCCTAAAAGAAGCCTCCTGATATTCTCCCCATTGAAGAACAGTAAAATACAAACCCAAAAACACAGTTAAAAGTAACCCATACAAAGCTTCTTCACGACTTCCTACCATCAAACCATGATGAGCCCAAGTAACACTAACCCCCGAACCCAACAACACAGCTGTGTTTAACAAAGGAACCTTAAAAGGATTTAGAGGCATAATACCAACAGGGGGTCAAACACACCCTAACTCCATAGTTGGAACAAGTCTTCTATGAAAAAACCCTCAAAAAAAAGCAAAAAAGAAGCATACCTCAGAAAAAATAAATAAAACCATCCCCCACCGAAGATTCATGCTAACTCACCTAGTATGACAACCTTGATAAGTACCTTCACGAACAACATCTCGTCACCACTGTACTATAGTCAATAAAATCACTAAAATACCAAGGAATATTAAAACTGTTCCCTTCCCATGAAACCAACTAACCAACCCGACAGTCAAAAATAACGCCCCACCTGCAGCGGTAAAAGGTCACGGACTAAACTCCACTAAATGAAAAGGATTACGTAACATTTTACTTTTTAACAAAAATACTAT